ATCCTTGAAATTTATCCATTTGGATTGAAATTTGATTTGAACTGAAGGTAAAGTCTTTATTTTCTTGAGTTCTGAAATGACACATAGTGCGATACAGTCAAAATAAGGTATTAGACTACGAAAGCAATAGATACCTCATAAACAGGTAGACTGTTAACCGGATTCTCGATCTTTAATAGGTTTCTGTTCGTTATATTATAGAATAACAAAACAAGATGATTAGAAATCCTTTATTTTTTTAACCTAATCGCTCTTTTGATTTTGGAACAATATATATTATATATATATTTTTTTATCAATATACTGCTTCTTTTACACATCCATCTCCAACCTAACCCAAACGGACTAGGGAAAAAAATAATTAGGACTCATGAAAAATTTATAATAACACGCAAGAAAAAAATTCCTTCCCATACCCGTATTAGGCACTAATCTATTTTTAACATTTAATTAGATCGGGTAATTTTTCAAATTACGAATGGAAGCTCGTTTCTTTTTTTTTTTCCTGGAATCAGGAAAACTGGGTTTTTTATCCATCCATTTATATTTATTCACTTGACCCAAATTGGAATTCCTTTTTTTTTTTTTTCAACATCGAAAACGAAGGTTGTACCGATCAGGAAAGCAAAAAAAATGTTATCTGAATTCTCCCTTGATACGACATGCTATTTTTTCCATTCATTCCTTTCAGGATCAGTCGTGGTCTTACAAACTCTACCGCGGATCTGGACGAATCCTTTTCTTCATATAAATGTGTAAAAGATGCTAGTCGCACTTAAAAGCCGAGTACTCTACCGTTGAGTTAGCAACCCCCAAAAAACAAAAAAAGAAAGTACTGCAAATATGTAGATACAACCAGAATAAAAAAAATCCAATAATGTGTGCGTCAGGGATAAATAGATCCATTTATCTATGAGAGAATTATATTTGGTCCATACACTGTTGTCAATATGATTGTTAATTTTTAATATAGTGAAAAGAACAGAAAAAATAAATAAAAAAGCTTAACCCCTTGGTTTGTTAGTTCATACAATGAATGAAAACTAAGCCAGTGTAGGGTAATCTCAAATCTTTTTATACTTTTTTTAGACCCATTTTTTATGGCCTTTAATTTTTTATGAATAATTCAAAAATTATTCATATAATATAATAATATATATATATTTATAAACTAATATATATATTAATATATATATATATATTAGAGATTTATATTTAGAATGAATCTATTAATTTATATTACAGTATTATTTTCTATACAGTAAAATTTTGTATTTATACAAAAATTAGAATTTATATAATATAGATCCAAAATTGTTTTCATAAATTTGTTTATGATTATAAAACATAGTAGTTGTTAGCAGGGTATTTTTTAGTATTCGTACCTTAGCTAATAATAAATCGAAATTCGAATAAATCAAAATAAATATGATATGATGGGAGCGAAAGAGGAGGAAAGAAAAAAGTAGATAAAATTTGATACCAAGCTATATACGAGTCTTTCACATCCTCTTTTTTATATTTCATTAATTCAATTTCGTTTTATTAAGACTTAAATTCCGTAAAAATCCCTGCCTTCTTTGAAATATCATGAACTGTTCTTGTTGGTTGAGCGCCTTTTTTAAGAAAATCGAGAATAACAGGAAGATTTAAATAAGTTTGATTTGTTATCGGATCATAAAAACCCACCTTGTGAAGATCTCTTCCTTCTCTTCGGGATCGAACATCAATTGCAACGATTCGATAAACGGCTCATTGGGATAGATGTATATGAATAATACCCCCCCCTAGAAACGTATAAGAGGTTTTGGCCTCGTACGGCTCGAGAAAAAAAATGCACTGAATAGAAGTTACCTCTCTGTATAAAATTCAAATATTAAATAGATTACTAAAAACATTAAATAAATTAGCCAGTATTAAAACCCTAAATATTTTTTCCATAAAAAGCATTCGTAACATTCGTACTCTCATAACTCAAGTTAAATAACTCTCAAATATCTCAACAGAGAATCCTTAAGTACTTTTTTTATTGAGTAGTCTCTAACCCTTTTTTGTTTGTCTCCTTTTTTTAGAATCAAATTTGATTCTTCGTTCTAATCTAGTTGTTCAAACAATTGAAAACTGGATTTCCTTGTTTCAGGATTCTTTATCCTTACTTTGAATCTTTGGGTTTAGACATGACTTCGGTGATCTTAAATCGTTTTATTAAAAAAGGGCAGCAACAAGCCCCTTATTTTTTTTTATGATTTCTTTTCTTTCTATCAAAGAATCATATAAACGCTTGATTCACGCATGATAGACTTTTTATTCAAAGAATTTTACAATTTTCAGAAAATTTCCTTTTCCATTGTAAAATTGCTTGAAAGGGCTTTTTTTCAATATAAAAATAAAAAGACTTACGAAGTTGTTCCAACTTATTGATTCGCACTAACCCTAGATCCTTACTCCTGCGAAAGGAATAAAAACTTTATATTCTCCTCGAGCTCCATCCTGTACTCTTTTTTATATTCCAAAAAAGTGTAGAACTCTAGTAAAATAGAACACAAAATGTCGAGCCAAGAGCACCTATATTCCTATATAAAAAGTGGCGGATCAAAAAATCCACAGCAGATCATGTCCTTCAATTCAAGTCGCACGTTGCTTTCTACCACATCGTTTTAAACGAAGTTTTACCATAACATTCCTCTAGTTTGTGTAATTGATTCAAGTATGGAATCATGAATAGTCATAGTTCAGTCAGTATATCGGAATCTATACTTTTTCTTTCTCTATGAATGGAATAGTGAATTTACGCGTAAAAGGTTCAGTCAGAATTCAAACGAATCCCATATTAGATTGTATATATGTAAAATCTAAAATTTGAATAGAAATCTATATTTATATATATAAATATAGATTTTTTTTATTAACACTCTTAGAATCTATGGTTCTACCTTACTTAACCCGCATCACACACAAATTAAAAAAGCAAATAGATTTTTTTGAATTCGGTTGAAATGCTGAAAAATAAGGTTATTCTTCTTTTCATTTCAATATTTTATTCTTAAAAAATATTAGATTTTTAAACAGAAAGTGATTCCGGTACTCTGGGACGGAAGGATTCGAACCTCCGAATAGCGGGACCAAAACCCGTTGCCTTACCGCTTGGCTACGCCCCATTTCGATTTTTATTCAAGACTACTAAAAGAGTAATATTGCTATTGGTTCTTCGTCAATTCAATTTAAACCCAAATTAAATATAGATTACATTGGTGTTAGAGTTTTGACACATGTAGGTAGCAAATCAAACTTACTTTATTGATCATTACATAGAATTCAATTAACATATTGTATGAAAATATTATTTCTTTAATTCTCATAAGAGAATGAAAGGATTTTTGATTGAGTAAGTTCAACAAAGTCTTTTTAGACTATCTTTTTTTATTTTTTTCCTTATATAAAAAATATATTAATAACTCAATCAAAATAAAATTATCCACAAGAACACCCATTTTTGTTATGCTTAATATATTTAATTTGATCTGTATTTGTTTGAATTCTGCCCTTTTTTCAAGCACTTTTTTAGTCGCCAAATTGCCGGAGGCCTACGCCTTTTTAAATCCAATCGTAGATGTTATGCCCGTAATACCTCTTTTCTTTCTTCTCTTAGCCTTTGTTTGGCAAGCCGCTGTAAGTTTTCGATGAAATTCTTAATACTGTCTTAAAAAAATTCACGATTTTGATTCTTCCAACAATTCCAAAGATCAAAAAAATCTTGACGTATGAACGAACTCTCAATTCAAACATGCAATTTTTTTGGTAGCCATACGAAATCTGGATCATTCTATTTCCTAAATTTTATTCTCTTTTCCCTAAATGAAAGAACCTAATTAGATTCGAGTTCACAAAAAAAAAATATCTAGATGTTGGTATGCAAATCTGTTTGAATATGAAAGCCTCGACTATTATCTTATTACAAATGACTTTCTGAAACTTTTTTTTTATTTTTTTTTCTCGAAAAGAATAAATCACTTGATTTATTGGTATCAAAATTAGATATTTGGTATAAAAATAGAGAATCTATTCTCTTTTTTTTTTTTAGTAAGATCTTGGAGATTGTGTAATGCTTACTCTCAAACTTTTTGTATACACTGTAGTTATATTCTTTGTTTCTCTCTTCATATTTGGATTCCTATCTAATGATCCAGGACGTAATCCGGGACGTGAAGAATAAAAAAGAAAGGTTTTTTATTGCTTTATTTAATTAGTGGAAATGGTCGAATTTTAGTAGGATTTTATCTATTACACATCATCAAAAGGAAAAAGGGAAAGAGAGGGATTCGAACCCTCGGTACGATTAACTCGTACAATGGATTAGCAATCCAACGCTTTAGTCCACTCAGCCATCTCTCCTAATCGAAAAGGGATACTTAATTAGGTTCATTAGAAAAAAAAAGGCTTGAAAAAGAACCTTCTCCACTTTATTCTTAAAAAGCTTTATTTTTTTTTATAGATTATTCTTTAGATTATATATATTTTTTCATTTTCTATATTTTATTATATATAGATAATTTCTTTTTTATTATATAAATATATTTATCACCTATTTATATATAAATATATATATATATATATTACTATTATATAACTTTTTTTATAGAACTTTCTCAGTAATTCTATTTATATCAAAAATTTAAATAAAGATTAGATAAAGAAAAGGCGCGAACTGAAAAGCGAAATAAATAAAACCACAATAATAGAAATAGAGAATCCTTTTTTTATTTTGTCTCGTCAAAACACAAGTAAAAGATCTTTTTTATTTTAATAGCCTGGCCTGGTCAGTCCCCAGCCGGGCCTTTTTTGTTAAAGTTAAAAAGACTCATCCGATGAATTTTTAGACAAAAAAGATCTGAAATTGAAAAAAAAAAAATGGAATCAAATCTGCTTTTACTAATTTTATTTAAGTCTACGCGTCAACCCTAGAATTTTCTAATTTTTTTTTCAATTTCAGATCTTTTTTA